TACGAGCGATGCCGTCGCCTACTTGAAGTACGGTACCGATATTTACAATCTTGACTGCTCTATTATATTGCTCAATACGTTCGCGGATAATATTACTAATTTCGTCGGCTCTAATTGTTACCATGAGTATAATTTTTTTTTTTTAAGTTAAAGAAAAAAAACAATGCCTACAGGAAAAGGACTAATCAGTTATTTCTGCCATCGCCTCAAACGTGTCAATATTCTCACTAATGGTACGTAAATGTAACTCCTTGTTCAAAGAACTATTCAGAGTGCCTCGAGCTCCTTTTAAAACTTGTTGGAAAACCTGTTGTCGGACTTGCTGAACCGCTCTTTGGTGGTCAAAACGAATGGTTTCGTTTTTGTAATTTTCTAATTCTTCCAAAGTCTTATAAGTTGACTTAATCAAATTCAATTTTTCTCGTTCTATCTCCGAGTATCCATTCACTCGAAATTGATCTGCTTCCCTTTCGACTTTCCGTAAGCGAGCCCGGGCTTTTTCCAGCCGTTGAATGGCCCCCCCCTGCAGTTCCTCTGAATTTCGAATAGTATTCAGGATCTTCCGTTTTCGATTATCTAATAAATCACTTAATGAAAGTAGATTATCTTTCCATTCATCTCAAAACTTACATGATCCCTTCCCGAACCAAACATGAATTTTTCGATTCATTTGGCTCTCACACTCAATTACTTCAACTTTTTAAGTATGGGGGCAATTCCCATATCTTTTTTTTTTTGAATGGAATGAGCCTATCCTCTACCTCTCTTCTCTATTAATATTCCAAGATGTCGCGACTAATCACTAATCCAAGACCAGAATATTTTGAGGACTCTTCTGACGGAACAAAACAAAAATATTGAATTGTCAGCAAAGTTGTTTCTTTTTTTCGTCAAATCCAAAGAATTCTTCTTACTTTATATTATACACAGGTCACCGATTCAGCATAAAAAGCGGTTGATTGAAATATTTCAAATATTTTGCATTCCAATAAAAGAAAAGGCTCAAATAATTTTATCGACATGAGTGTTTTATATCGAAAAAAAAAACAAATTCCAATTATTCATTTTGCAAACATTTCTATTCTATATTAATATAGTAGTAGAAAGAGTACCATGCTGCGTCTGAACTTCAAACAGTTTGGTTTAGCTTTAACCATGTTAATGACCCCACACTATTGGTTTGGTTGATAGAGAATCAAAGTAGATTTACCAATGAATCACGAAATGCTATGGTTCTTAAATATGATTTGAAATTGATTCAGAAGTAATTCGCGGAATCATGCACCTTTTTCGATCTAGTTATAATGAAAAAAAGTACAGCTGGTTGGATCCAGCCTATTCTTGAAATAAACAACTCGCACGCACTCCCTTTCCAAAAAAGATCAATACACCAAGGACTACACTTAGATTTATTGGATTTGTTGCTAAAATATCGGTATTAAACCCGAAACTCCCGGCAAATGACCAGCGAACCAAGGAAACGAAAGAATCGGTTATATTTTTCATATTATCTCCTCTTTTAGATAGACTAAAAAAAAATACGTAATTTGCATATTTATAGGATTAAACAAAGGGATTCGCAAATAAAAGCGCTAATGCTACAACCAGTCCATAAATTGTTAAAGCTTCCATAAAAGCCAGACTAAGCAATAAAGTACCTCGTATTTTTCCCTCCGCCTCGGGTTGTCTCGCGATACCTTCTACAGCTTGACCCGCAGCAGTACCTTGACCAACTCCAGGTCCAATAGAAGCAAGCCCGACGGCCAACCCAGCGGCAATAACAGAAGCGGCAGAAATCAGTGGATTCATGATAAGTTCCTCACACTAAAATAAAGAAATAGTTAATGATACAATCGTCCAATGAATTATGACTTAATTATTCCATCGCTAAGATTCATCCAGTCGAAATAACTAAGAACTCGGAATTGAAGTAATAATAATATTATTATTAAACCATAAAAGCTACTTCGATATCTCTTTTTTAGTTCCGATCCACAGGATTTTTGTGAATCCATACGACTTTTGTTCTTCCATTTCTTCTTTCCAAACCCCTTTTTAATTCTTCATTCGTTAGTTTTCTTTATTTCATCGCTTTATTCATTCACATTCAATTCACAGGCAAAGACGAAACCGAAGAATTTCTATTGGAATCTCTATCTAAGTTCACAATAGTAGCGCGGATCTTTAGTTGATATATAACTATCAATATCTAATATCATATATACATGTCTTTCTTCCATAACGTAAACCAACTATTCATATCTTCATATCTTAGATTCAAACTATTCGTATCTTAAAGTAAATCGTATTCTAGAATTATTCTTGGAACCATACACAAGAGTTGGCTTAGAGTCATTAGATCCCATATACCCAATTCTGTTCCCCTCTCCCAATCAACCCATTTTTTATGAATCTCGTTTGGCGAATCATTGTATAGAAATAAACATAAGTATTTTATTCCGGTAAGGTCATTCACTTTAATTATTTATTAATATTTTCTTTTGGTCAATCGTTGAATTGAATAAAATCAACTGAAATGGGAATCATTCTAGAAAGCATCTTTCTTTTTCTTTTTTTTTTTAATCACACACCGTGTAAATTGTGATACTATGATACTCTAAGAATTTTTATTCAAATAATGACTCCTTATATTTGAATTGAATGAACAAAACAATAGAATGATAATATTCATTGGCAGGAGTATGATATAATAAAGCCAAACATGAATTTTAGGAAAAAGATCTTTTTGATCTCTTTCCTTTTTTACAATTCCCCAATATCTTAATTTTTTTTCTATGACTCTTGGTCGTATATCCCGTATTTGTCTATTTCTATTTGTATATTGATGTGGATTATCTTTAGTTACGCATACACTGCGTTATTCTAAGCTAAAAAAAAAAAGAGACTATTTCGAAAACTAGTCAATGATGGCCCTCCATAGATTCGCCTATATAAGCCGCCGCTAAAGTTGCAAAAATAAGAGCTTGAATACCGCTTGTAAATAATCCAAGGAACATCACAGGTATAGGAACCACTAAAGGTACTAAAGAAACAAGAACAACAACTACTAATTCATCAGCTAATATATTCCCGAAAAGTCGAAAGCTAAGTGATAAAGGTTTTGTGAAATCTTCTAAAATGTTAATGGGTAAAAGAATTGGAGTCGGTTGAATGTATTTACTAAAATAACCTAATCCCTTTTTAGAAAGACCTGCATAGAAATATGCTACTGACGTGAGCAAGGCTAAAGCAACGGTAGTATTGATATCATTCGTAGGTGCAGCTAACTCCCCATGGGGTAACTGTATTATTTTCCAAGGTAAAAGAGCACCGGACCAATTCGAAACAAAAATAAATAGAAACATAGTTCCAATAAAGGGAACCCATGGACCATATTCTTCTCCAATCTGAGTTTTGCTCACGTCTCGAATAAATTCAAGGACATATTCGAAGAAATTTTGACCGGCAGTCGGAATAGTTTGTGGATTCCGAACAGCTATAAGGGCTGAACCTAATAAAATAGCAATTACAACCCAAGAAGTAATAAGTACTTGGGCATGGACTTGTAAACCTCCTATTTGCCAATAGAAATGTTGGCCTACTTCCACACCGGATATATCGTATAACCCTTTTAGTGTGTTACTGGAACATGATATAACATTCATATTGCCCTCTAACAGAAATATAACTTTAAAAAGAATTATTTTGATTCAACCCTCTCCTTTTCGACTTGTATACTTTAGTTTTTTTTTTATTTCTGATTCAACCCTCTCCTTTTCGACTTGTATACTTTAGTTTTTTTTTTATTTCTTTTCTTTTATGCGATTCAAGAAGAGTAACCGATTCCAAAAATCCATGTAGTTACCAAAAAAATCGATTTATCTTATTATTAATCAAGGATTTCGTATATAGCTAGAACGACCCTCACAAATTGCAAATACAAATTTATTAAGAATTAATCGGATTGAAGCTATAGCGTTATCGTTTGCTGGAATCGAAATATCTGCGAGATCGGGGTCACAATTTGTATCGATTAAACAAATTGTTGGAATTCCCAAAGCGATACATTCTCGAAGAGCCGTATATTCTTCTTGCCGATCAACGATGATTACGTACCCCCATCATATATTGAATCCCGCCCGGATACGTTTGCAAGCGTGATAATTGTCTCTTCAGGATAGCTGCATCTCTTTTGGGAAGACGGTTGAGTCTCCCCGTCTTTTGTTCCGTTCTCAAATCCCTGAACTTATGAAGTCTCGTTTCTGTAGTGGACCGATTCGTTAACATACCACCGAGCCTTTTTTTATTTTTTTATTGAATATAATGATACTGAAATCCGCTGCTTAATTTTTGGTACCAACAATTAAGAATAGTTTTCCCCTATTTGCTGCATCAAAAACTAAATAACAAGCTTCTGATAAAAAACGAGCAGTTCTTGTCAGATTTGTAATATGAATACCTTTATGTTTTGCTGAGATATAAGGTGACATTCTAGGATTCCATTTCCTAGTACCATGACCAAAAGGAATTCCTGCTTCCATCATCTCTTCAAAATTGATATTCCAATATCTTCTTGCCATTTCTTCCCATACTTCCTCTTTTTTTTATCAAAAAAAGAGACGAGGTGCCCTGAAATAAATAATTGTTCCAATGGAACCTTCTCTTCTACCAGAGATTGGCCATTGATACACAATCCAGGCCATTCATTACTTTCTATTCGTTATTATCTTTCTTTTCTTACTATTAAGAAATCAAAGGATCAAAAATAGTTAAAAGAATCCGCTCCTTAGGACTCATTAAATCCTCTAAATGATTGTTCTGATGTATCATGTAAAGTCTTTGAAATGCAAAAGTCAAATAATTCTCTGTGGTGTAAGAAAATATCTATCATCCCCTCCCCCCCCGAATAAATTGTTTTTTTTGTTTCCAAAAGAATATCGTTATGCTGCCGTGAACAGTGCACTAATGCTTTGAATCCGGTACCAACGGGTATCATCCCCCCCAGAACAACGTTCTCTTTCAGGCCTTTCAACCAGTCGATACGACCCCGGAGAGCTGCTTTTGCTAAAACCCGAGCGGTTTCTTGAAAACTTGCTTCAGATATAAAACTTTGAGTATTCAGAGATGCTCTCGTTATTCCCAATAATATAGCTCGATAACAGATCGCTTCTTCCAAAGCACGCCCCGTCCGCTCCGCTCGTAACAATCCAATAAGTTCGCCGGGTAAAAAAACATTAGACATTCCATCTTCTGAAACCAACACTTTTGATGTTATTTGACGTACAATAATTTCGATATGTCTATTATGGATTTGGACCCCCTGGGATCGATAAACCTTTTGGATCTTATTAACCAAAGAGATACGACTTTGCACTATAGTTAGCTCAGCACCAATTAAGAATCCCCAAGGAATTCCAAGAATTCTTGTTATACGCGCGTTCCAACCCTCAACTCTTTTTTCTAGGTTCATCGATATTGAATCGATCGAACGCACTTCTAACACTTGTTCTACTTTTGGAAGACCCTGCGTTATATCACCAGATCTTGATTTTTCATATATAAATGTAATTAATGTATCTCCTTCATAAAGGATTTCTCCATAATGCCCATGAACAGTTGCTCCTGGAGTAGCCAAATAAGGCTTAGCTGATCTTATTACTACAGAGCCAGCTTGAACAATTAAAACTTGACCTGATTTGAGGTGTGGTCCATTTGTGGCTATACATATATTTTCACAAATAAACTGCCCAAGACTCATTATTGTGGACATTTCCTCACAATAATTATGATGGATAAAATACCAATTCAAATTAAATGGATTCAAAACAATCTTACTGTCTGGATCAGGATTATAAATTCTCTCGTTTTCATCCATTAAATAAAATTTACGTACTTGAAAAGTCTGTTTTAAATTATCAAGTTTCAAATAGTTAGTTACCGAAATCGGATTATAAGTTATTAAATAGTAAAATGAATAAAAATGCGCAATTTGAAGGACTGTTCCTAAGGGTCCCAACGAATTCCTAATTGGAATTAGAGGATCTTTTTGAATGTGAATTGATTGCTTTATCACATTATGATATTTGATATCGTTGAATGGACCCATTCGAAAACAATTAGATGATGACAAAATTATCAAAGATTGGCATTCCTTATTTCTATTCAACAACGTATGAATAGTTCCTTGATTTTGGATAAGTGATTGGTGAACCCTTGCCTTGAAATAAATGGGGTAAAACGGATTGATATTGGTGCGATCTGGACCATTATCAGAGATCAATCCTGAACTTGACGTAGCATTCCTTTTTCTGATATACGAAATATGGGATTGCACTAAGTTGATTCTTAGGAAATCTCGAATCATACCATTTGTACTTACTTCAACAAAGGAAGCACAGACCTCTTCGACGGAAGAACTTTTTTTGTCTTGGTCCCAATTCAAGACTAAACAAGTTCGAACTAATTGAATACTTGTGTCAGAAATACCCCGAAAGGGTTTGCCCTTTCCATAAAGGATATAATTGACAACTCGAAGGTGCATATTATCCTTTTCCCGCAGCAGATCCTGGGGGAAGAGTGTTGCTAAATTTATACCGTTCGCTATTTCATATGTAACTACGGGTCGAACCAAAACAAAATGCTTTTTCTTGGTAGATGTGATCCGTTGGACATAGATCCATTTTTTCAATTTTTTTGATTCCCCGGTGGATTCCTTAAGTTCTTTTTTTCCCGTTTCCGGCGGTATCAAGATGCCACTGTGTCGGGATATCTTATCCGTTTCCCCAGGAAAATGGATATCCCCAGAAAAAATTTTGAGTTCAATCCCCTTTTTTTTTTTCTCCACTCGGACCAATCCGCCCACTTGGCTTCTTCTATTTAAAGCGATTCGGGTATCTACTCCAATGATACTATTATTCCGTACCATTACGTAAGAAGATTCGGGTAAAATATGCACTTCCTCGGGAATGAAAAAAAAGCGATCAATTTTCATTTGAAATTTTGGCTTAATTTTTTTGACTCCTCGATACTCAATCAAGTCCTCTTTTTTGACGATTGAATGCGCCCCTATAGTCCCATATTTAGTAATTCCTGAATTCTTTCTTCTGTATCGAGGATCATCAAAATAAGCAAGAATACTATTTTTACGGAAAATACCCTTTATGGGTATTTCAATCGAGATACCTGAATGGGGCATTAGTTCTTTATCTTGTTCTTGAATGGATTGGAACGGAATGAGAAATTGATTTTTTCGCCTTTTTGCCAATAAATCAGAATTCTTGTGGAGAATTGCAGGATGTATGAGATTACAATGACCAATACCTGTGATTCGATTAAATCCCGAATAATCCAAAATACCATCTTCTTTTTTATCAGAAAAATCTGATCTAACTAATTGGTGTCTCACTTGATCATTATTCACTGAGAGGCTAGAAATATATCTTCGTTCGACAGAATGAGAATGGATGTTCAGTTGATCTTGATCCTTGTGGAGTGAAAAAG